GATGAGCGTAACTAAAGCATTTCTGAAACCTTCGATGGCAAGGCCAGAACAACCAAACCTTGGACCAATTCCCAACAAAAAAAGGGAGGAGTACCAGAAAAAACGGAAAAGAAATCACAAAGGTGAAAAGACAAGCGCAGCAGGGGGTGGGGCGTCCTTCTAAACCGGGGACGCATTAAGCCCAACTAGGCAAACAAGTTTGTTTGGGTAGGGCAACTCAAGGTCCGGTGAAACGATGAGAACAGCAGACACCGGCGGTTACTCACCAAAACTGCGAAGGGACAGTGCGTACACAAAATGGCGGCTTACCGCAAGTCCCTACACAAGAGCTTGTTGACCATAGCAGGGATGGCCGTACTGGTTGGGCGATGGCACAGTACGCAGGACCCTCGTATGAAAGCCCCTAGTTTAATGGAGGGCTTCCTTGCACTATGTGGAACGGACTATTATCGGATTGGACACGCCTATAGCTAAAGGAACGTACAGCGAGCCCTGTTCAATAAAGGGGAGGGAGGCCAATGTCCCGTCAGATACCACGGCCCCTTGTCCGGTAAGCAAGCCAGCGACCTTCACCTCCCGCAGGTCGTACGGGGCCTTTCGCCGGAGTTCACGGCGGTCTATTCCCTTTCCAGATTGAGTTGATAGGGGCCTTTGGTTAACGTACGTTCAGGGGCACCCCTACTTAAGGCAGTCACCTTCTCATCTAATGAGGGTTTCAGTACCACGAGTCCGTCGGTCGTTGTGTGGGTGGACTCGATTTCTTCCGGTTTTAAGCAATCCCTCTTTCTCATGTTTCACCATATGGATTACCTATCTTTCGGTTTCCTCCCGCAACTCCCTTCGGTCCCCTTTAGCTCTGGTGGGCGTGGTTCTGTAGTTCTTCTAGCCTTCCTTCATGTCGTAGCCTTAGCTTATCGACGGGTCTTGCATTAGATACATACAGCATTTTCTTTGACTCATGCCTTGGATAAGAACGTTCTTTGTTTGAGTTTGAAGTCGTTACCTTGCGGGAGCCACCTGGGCGAGACCCTTCTCTTCTTTTTCTTTTCCATATGGTATGTTGAATCACAAGTGAAGTCGACTTCACTTGGCCGTGTCTGCTTCAACTTCACCCTAGACTCGTGTCGTATAGTGTAGCAAGACTAACAAGTGGTCGAGTGAATTTATGAACGAGCAACTATTATAAGCAATACCTTTCTATTTTTGGATTCTTCCTCCACTCACCTCCACGGGCGAATATAGTCTACTACACTAGCCAAGAAAGAGTGTAGTAGACTATATTATAGGTCATTCGGAAGGGCTCCGTATAGTTCTATTTTGGGGCGTAACGTTGTGGTTGTTCCCTCGACTGACCGAGAAAAACAAGTTCAAGAGGCATCTTCCATTCATATCGATTTGGGTTTTTCCGCACCATATTTTGATCTGCCTCTTCTTCGATCCGGAATTCCCAGCAAATCCTTGACTCCTCGAATACAATGGGATTTCACACCTGGCGAATCTTTTACTCTACCTCCTCTTATTAAGACCATAGAATGTTCCTGCGAATTATGACCTTCGCCTGGAATGTGAGCAAATATATCATGTCGATTGCTCAACCGTACTTTGGCTATCTTACGTGGAGCTGAATTAGGTTTTTTCGGTGTTCTCGTTGGAACACGCGGGCATACTCCTTGCTTCTGGGGACATTGATCCGAAGCTCGAGTACGGTCCGTGCGCCGTTTTTCTTCTCTACCATGACGAATCAATTGATTTAATGTAGGCATCGCTCTTTCCTTTGTCCTTCCCCCGATTTTTTCCCTATCACTAGTGGTTACTCCCGATCCGAAGCACCCCTTTTCCATTCATAGAGAAATCCAATCGTCAAAATCAATAAAAAGGCCATCATGGACCAAAATCCAAACGGATCAATCTTGTTGGGAGGTACTGCCCAAGGAAAGGAAAAGGTGACTTCCGGATCAGGAATAATAAATAAAATTGAAACAAGATAAAATCGTATATCAAAACGACTTCTGGCATCACCGGAAGGATCGAAACCACATTCGTAGGCCGACAATTTTTCTGGATAGGTCGAACTATTGGAAGCAAATGGAAAAGGAACACCGAGTGGGATCAAAGAAACTAGCGGACTGATCACTAAATAGATACAAATAGGTGCAAATTCTGACATCACCACAGCCCACTTGGTTCTCTCGCTCCTTGCTCGCGGAGCGGCATACCGGAAAAAAAGAAGGATTCAATCCAGCCCATAGGTTCTCCCTACAGCTACCTTGTTGCGAACGAAAGCCAAGCCCAGTTCTCGCCGATAGGGTCGCGACGGAGGATGTCGAAGATGAAGTGCGCGTTCATGTCGTCACCCCAATTAGAAGAACATTGTATTTCACAATGAAGTTACGTAATCCTCTAAGGGCGTTGACATCGGCCTCCGGCGACTGATAAAAAGACTCCTGCCGAGCAATCTCATCTGCGGCGCGGAGATAATCAAAGTCTTCTCGTCCCCTTGCACAATACTTGCCGCAGAAGCCCATTCCCTTACAATAACGCCGGCAAAACTTCTTTAGTAGTAGAACAAGGGCTTTACGAATTTGCTTTCGTAGCCGTTCTTTTTCTGGGTGATTTTCGTCCGGAACGCCGGGCTCGGCTGGCCCGCGTGGAGCCGAGGGGCCGTCGGCACTAATCCCTTGCCCTGGCCGCTCCATAAAAAGGGGTTCCCCCCATTGTTGTAAAGCGCGAACCAAGATCAGAATGAGGAAGAAAAAGGTGATCTAAGTCCATTATTCCTTACATCACGATATAAAACGTCTATTGTTTTTCTGTTTATTGCTCTTATTTAGATTAGTATGGGAGTTCTCCAAATGGAAACTCTATTTTCATGTACCGGAAAGGGTTTGGACCATTTCTACTTGCATCATTTTTTGTTTGTTTTCATTTTCCTGCGTCGAAATAGCTGAATGCGCAGGCCAGTCTACTGAAGGGATTCCTCTTCCGTCAACCACCTCCTCGCCCGTACCCTCAATCTCAAGCAGGGGCGCCTCCTGGATTGAAGAGTATTTTGGTAACCAACCGGAGACACCTTCTTCGGCCCCAGACCCGGGTGTTCCGCCGTCGATGGCGATTAGTCAGTCGTCCAACGACTACTTTCGCCATCTTCTTAAAAACCACGAGAGGACCGCCTCTCGTTTGCAAGAATTATTCCAGGAGCTGAAAACGCATGTTCCTGGTGGCTTCCAGGCGGAGCGGCTCACCGAACAGTTGGAGATTCGGCACGGGGGCGAAAAAATGGGGGAGATCCTCCGTAGTCTCCAAACGGAGGGACGGGAAAGCCCCTACTTTCTAGAAGTACAAAGGGACTTCCGGGAATTTCGGTGAAATCAAACGACAGAAATGTCTCTACGCCGCCAATGGCAGGGCCGGGAGAGCTAACCCAGAAGGCGCGCTTCGCGGCCTTAGTGAGTCTTTCCTAGTTATCGTTCTCCTTGCCTGGGAGGCTCGCAAGTTTCACGAAGTTACATTGGAAATAAGGCTCCTCCCCGAACATGCCTTCGGTGAAGGTGGGGTTTTTTTTGTTATACGATTCCAGAAGATGATCTAGAATGGAGCCCCTCCATCTTAGAAGTTGGATAAAATACCTTCTCTGAATCGTTGTTCGTAACAAGGTAGCCGTAGGGGAACCTGTGGCTGGATTGAATCTTTCGCGGAAGTCTTCGATCAAGCCTGTGCCCTCCTCATAATGGTTACTGTACAAAGACGGGAATGGCGATTTGCCCATAACATAAAGCCTTCCTTCCGCTATTAGGTATGGCCCAGAGGTTGATGTTGCTTGATGAAAGAAAAAGAAACTTGTGTACACATCGGTGCTCTCGATCATTACTTAAGTAAATACTGAAGTGAATGAAAGTTGTAAAGTTGAAGAGGAAGGCTTCGGGATTAAGACGGATCTGGTAATGCTCTTACGCTTTGCCCTTTTCCTCTTCTTAATTGCCGATCGTGCACCGATACAAGAGAAAGATCCTTACCACTCATCAATTAACGGGGGAAGAGAACCTTCTGTCTTGCTTAAGAAGACCTAGGACGAGAATGACTCACTGCACACTTTCGATATATATGTATACATCTCGATGAAACAAAACAATAGAAAAAGATGTAGGGGAAGGACAGCTCACAGACAGGAGCGAAGGTAGGGAGATCTGTACTCTACTTGAAGAAAGCGATATTCGCTATTGATAGTAGCGACTCCATACTAGCTTTGCTTTTGAAGAGGGCTCATATTAGATAAAAGAGGTTAGAAAGCTATTCCTACAACGAAAGGACTCCTTTCCTTTCTTTCAGCTAAAAGATGGCTGATATCTTGTCATAGTCAGTTCGAGAACCATACCTTAGTACTCGGGAGCTTAGAGACTTGACTTTATATTATATTAGCATTTTGGTACCTCAATCTCAAGGGGTCAGTCTCGATACCTCTTTAGTTGACGAACGAATATTCTCGATTTTGGCTTGACTTGGTAGGCGCTGCCTACTCACTCGGGCTTTGCCTTTGCCCTTGTTGTCAACATTTGCTTTGGATGTTGATGCTTCATGATCGTTCTTCCCACTGAACTTTCTTTGAAGTCCATTAAAAAATCTGCTGCCCTGATAGCTGAAACGAGGTCATTCACTTTCTCCCTCCTAAGTTCGTTCTGAGCCCACAACTGCAATCCAGCCATAAAGTTGTAAAGCTTATCTTCCTCACTTATACCATTTCGAGCATCAGAGATTGGAAGCTCTTCACATACTCTCTAACTGAACTCGTGTGCCTCAAACGCCTTAAGAAGTCTCTTGTTAGCCATTGGACATTACAAGACAAAAATTCTCAGCTCTTGTTTCATCTCTGGCCAATCGGTGATAGGTTGGCGTGAAGAATCCTCAACTCTGGTTCTCCACCATAGTTTTATATCACCCACAAGATACATGGAAGTAATGCTAACTTTATCCGCTTCTGGTATATGCGCCACTCTGAAATACTGTTAGACATCGAACACGAAGTTCTCTACTTCCTTGGCACTCCGAGCACCGTTGAAGGCCTTAGGCTCAGGGTTCCAAACCTCTGGTCTCCCCCTGCGCTCTCAAACCTGTCGAGAGAATTTTGAATAACTCATTCAAAAAAAGAGTCCGTTTTTTTCGGAGAAGAAAGAAAGGATCGTAGGGTTGGTTGGCCAGTGTAGGCTTGCTCCGCCCTATTACTCCTGCCCCACAAGCCGTCGCTCGAACGAATCAAAGAATTTATCAGTTCGCCGGGAAGCAGAATTACATATAGTCAGCGAAGGGAGACATATTTGAAACCTACCATTTGGGCTTAGTTCCCGAGTCTAGTTCTCAGGGAGAAAAGAGAGGCATTCCTTTCAAGTTTTGGTGCCGCTAGCATCACATCAATAGAGTAACGGGAATATGAGCCAGGGCACCCACTAGGCATCTCGCTCGGAAAGAATTCCCTAACTCTATTTGTCTCTGGGAGGAACAGAGAAAAACCTGACTTCAACCTCCCGCCCACCTATGCCACAAAAGAATAAGTGGGAGTTGATTTTGATGAGACTAAATGGTCGAAGCCTGAAATGCTAATGATTGATCAAGTCGATAATGGCCTAAAGCCAGTTAGACCACGAATGAGTCTGCTTCCCCTCATTGATTGGGCCTCTTGATCTCGCTATCATTGAATCAGTCATTCATGCGATGATGCAATTGAATTAGCGATTGCTGCTACTCGGTCTTGATCTGCTACGGAAAAAACTGTACATTGGACTGGTAATTCAAAACCTTATGCTAGCTCTGCTTCTGCTTCCGCAGGGCAAACTGCCGAATCCTTTGTCTCTCGCGATGTCACATTCATTTAGACTCTTCCATATTACTCTCCATCTTCCTTCTCACCGGCTCCATCGACATCCGCTCCTTTGTCAGTCCCCGGCCCCTACTATGGTATAAATAAGGTCTTGTTGGTCATCGGGCAAGACCTACATGTCCAGCCTTATGATGATTGACCCGCAGGAAGAACTGGTTGGTCCGGAGCCTGAGTCAGTTAAAGTAAAGGATCATCATTCTCTCTATATTCTTTCTTTCCTTTCCAACAAGTAGCTCCGTCGTTGATCTCTCCTCTCAAAGACCTCTTTTCATGGAAGAACCGCTTGGATCGACTAGTTCTATGGGCAGTGGACTCAGGCGCTGCCAGCCACAGGGGGGAGTCGCTTTCATGGCCCGAACTATATTCCTTAGCGAGAAGGTCAAGAGGTTGCGTTTACTATCTTAGCCGGAGGATGGTCGGTGCTGAGCATCGATATCCTCCGGTTGAAAAATAATGCCTTGCCCTCATGTTCGCCGTCCAGAAATTACGACACTACTTGTTGGCGCATATGGTTTACCTAATATCTCGGGTGAACCCGCTAAAGATCTTAGTCGCTAAGGCAGGATCACTTAGCGCGAGACTTGCCAAGTGGTCCATTCTATTGTCCCAATTTGACATAGTGTATGTGCCTTTAGTCTTTTGTTTGGTCTTTGCCTTCCTTAGTTCGCTTTCAAGCAAGCGCTATTGAAAGTCCAAGGAAGAGGACGAGAGCACACCACTCCCCGACTTTACTTGAAACAGATCAAAATCCACTCCCTATTTATTTAGTGCGGCTCTTTCCCCCTCGATCTATCATGGTGTTGTTCACTCACTCCCTTTTTGAGTCCGTTCGCTCACTCCTTTCAATACTACTTCGTTTCCGCTCCTCTCGGGCCTAACGACTAGTTAGTCCCTTCGCTCGCTTCTAGAAAGATGTTCTAGTTATAGAGGGAAATGCACGTTTGTGAGACCTGCTACTGCTGCTATGACTACTACTACTACTTCGGAGGCCCTGTCGGGGAGTTACATCAGGTCCTAAAAAGAAGGCTGGCGTTATTTTCATCAGAAGAAGCTACTACTACTTCCTTAGTTTGCTTTGAAGCAAGTAAAGGAACTCGAAAGGCTAATTGATGCAACCTGCCCGTTCTTTCTACTCTAGCAGCAATCATTCCCTCAACTGTCCCATTAAGGGAATCCTCTTCATAAAGACCAATGCCGGGACTACTGTAACGGTGGTACTACTTCCCTCGACTACTTCCCTCGCTCTCAATCGCCGAGGGCTCGCAATCCCAACCTGCTCTACTCCCACTTTGAGTCCTATGGATCCAAACCAGAAGTTGTTGATGGATGATGGTGAACTGTTTGAGAATCCAGGTCGGTACCGCAGGTTGGTTGGGAAGCTCAATTATCTCACTATTACCCGACCGGGCCTATGCCGTTAGTGTGGTAAGTCAGTTTATGGGATGCCCTAGAGTACCACATTGGGAGGCAGTCACTCGCATTCTTCGATACCTCAAACGTGCTCCTGGTCTTGGATTGCTGTATCGAGCTAATGGGCATCTTAGAGTGGAAGGTTTTTCAGATGCTGATTGGGCGGGTTCTCCCTCAGATCGGAGATCAACCACTGGTTATTGTACCTTCTTGGGAGGTAATGTTGTCACGTGGAAAAGTAAGAAACAAACAGTGGTAGCTAGGTCCAGTGCTGAGGCTGAGTATAGAGCTATGGCACATACAGCTAGTGAATTGACATGGTTACTACATTTTCTTCGGGAAATTGGCTTTCCAGTTCAGCCTCCTTCACAGTTGTTCTGCGATAATCAGGCAGCTATCCATATTGCTGCCAATCCAGTATTCCATGAGAGGACCAAACATATTGAAGTTGATTGTCATTTTATTCGAGACAAGATAATAGCTGGAGATATTGCAACTCCATTTGTGAGATCTGAGGATCAACTTGCAGATATGTTTACCAAAGCACTGAGTCGTACTCGTCTTACAGCCATTTGTTCCAAGCTTGGATTATATGATATATATAGTCCAGCTTGAGGGGGAGTGTTGAGAGTATTATTATATAATGACTATTTAATATGGTTGTAATAAGTATACCACGTAGAGGGTATACTCGTCCTTTGTATGTTATGAGATAGCTATAAATACAAATCGTTAGTGAGAGGTAGGTTAAGTTGACCACTCTCCGTTTCTCTAATATTGTGTTAATTCTCTAAACTTAACATGGTATCAGAGCAAATTCATTGATCCAAACCTTGATCTGCAATACACTTTTTTTTTGACTGAGAATTTGAACCCGTAAATTCTTCTCTTCCCTTCTCTTTCTTTGTCTGCTGGTTAGGTCGTCTGTCGTGCAACCCACGACCATGGTGTAGTGTCGTGGGTAGTCTGTGAAGTTCACAGTTGGTGCCTGTGATTTGTGTTGGTGTGTTGATGGGAATCGTCTCGTCAGTGTTGTGGTGGTCGCCGGTGTTGGTGTGAGGCGGTGTTGTGATCGCCGGTGGTGTACTGGTTCTTTGTGGCTTTCCCCCAAGCTAGGTTTTCAATCCTTTAGGCAAGTTAATAAAACCATTCCCTTCCTTCTATTGTGCCTATCTATTATGAAGTAGGGTCCTCGAACCCCGCTTATTCCGACACCCTGGTACTAGAGTAGGTAAGCCCGTTAACTTCGATTAGGTATCTTTCAAAAGGCAAGTCAAAGGCCCCGGTAACTCCGATGCCATTCAACGAGGTAACCCCGGAAAGCCAGATTGTCTTACTGAACCATACTAGGTCGCTCTTCGAGTTGCTAGTAGGAATGTTCGTAGAGTCCCCTTCAGTGGAAGAACTGGCTCTTAGTTGGGGCACATAATAGGAATAGGTTCTTTTTGTATATGTTTAAGAATTCCTTCCCAGCACCGGAGGAATGATGCTTAACCAGCTCTCCATTCAAGACAGGAATGGGGGCTAAGTTCCGCCCTTGTCCTGTAGCGAAGGAAGTCCGCAATCTTCTCTTCCTGCCTCTCGTCTTGAATAGAGTCAGGCCTTTCTTTTCTCCTAGTGAGCTACTTTCTTTGTTCCAGTCAATAAGGCTAATACCTTCCCAGCGCTTCTAGGCTGCATAAGGGAAAAAACCTTCGCTCGAGATGGGTCTAAGGGCATCCCTCTCTTAGTAGGAGGACATCTTAGTCTACAACTGATTGTTTCAGAGACTCGGTTGTGTAATAGAATAGGTTGGACCCCTCCTGATCCAAGATGAGCTAGCCAGTCTTTCATTTCTTCCTAAAGAGAGTCCATTGCCCGTTCTGCCGATCTTTCTTTCCTGGGTGGGACTCATCGGTATACCTTCCCTGTGCTTCCAGCTTCCTAAGTGAGTTTGCTTCTCTCTCCTAGGATCCCTGGATCGAGAGACCGGGTCGCTCCTCTTGCCTAACCTTCTAAAGGCATAAATGCATAAATGCGGTTTCCCTTTATTAGTAGCCGAAGTGTAGGCCAGAGGGGGCAGGTTTTCCAGAACTACTCTTCCTATTCTTGATGGGCCGGGCGATAGTTAGGTGGAGCCGATCAATAGGCTTTGAACCAATAATAAAGGAGATCCGGTTGGGGGAGGGATAAGTGAGGAGACCTGTGCTTATTGGAGACTGGAACTACTATGCGATACTAAGGTCGAGTGGCCTGCCAACAAGGAGTAGAACCCCCTCATTCCGATCATCCATGAGGCCAACTAAGCGCTTTTTAGGGGGAATCAAGATCTTTCTTTATGGGTTGTAGATGCGAAAGCATCCCCTCTGAAACAATCATGAAGTGGCTTTAAGGAAAGGCGCGGGGCCGCTAGCTGCTCAATTGATTGCTTTCGAACCGAGGGGGTATCAACAGAACAGGGGAGAGGAGGAATCTGTCGCTACTGTAGTTGCTCTTTTGTCTCTATCTGGCGGTCCAAAACGAGCGTATCGGTCCATTCCGTATTCCCGTTCTCTTATAAAGAATGGGTCTCTTCCCCTGGCCTCGTTGTCTCTATCGATCTCACAAGTCTCTCTGGTATAGGCAAGGGCTCATCTGTGAATGAATCCCTTGACTTTCTTCCTCTTCTCCTCCCCCAGTCTGGTCTCCTTCTTTGTATCGGTGTTTGTTGCGGAGCGGAGGTCAAAAGGAGCTTTGGGAAAGTCCCCAACTGGATCAATCTTTGTTGGCTGGCTTGCTTTGCTTGGTTGGTGGCTAGGGCGAATCCCTGGGTTGCTTCCCCAGCTACGTATGAATCCCCTGCTGTTGTGTTGCTTGCTTTGCCCGCTATCCTTCATCCCATTCGTCTTGTCCAGGCTGGTAAGGAGAGAAAGGGGCACTCTTTAAACTTGTCTGAGGTATCTAAATCGGGGGAGCTCCAGGAACTTCCTTATGGACCTTAGAAGTTGCAGCTCGCTCTTTGCTTTATGGAGAAGAGCAAGAGTGGGTCACAGAAGACTGAGCTCATAATCCCGAAATCCACAAAGATTGAGTCAGTAAGTCAAGGACTAAAACGAAACTCTTCCTTATTTTAGAAAAAGGTCTTCTTTGTTGCCCTCTTCCTTTCCCCTTTGACTTTATGGAAGCCCTTCTTACTCAGCTTGAGAGATTGAATTCCGCAAGTTCGAGTGTCTGCGCATTGGAGGAAGACAGAGAGAAGACTAATTCCTTAATATATTATTCTGCTCATTCTTTATATAGATCTTTAGTTAGCTTTTTAGGGGATTCTTTAGGATAAGCCTGAGTTGCTCTTTCTTCTGTCCGAGTCGAGTAAGCGAGCAAGACGGCCGGAGTGAAAGGGAGGGATGGAGTTCGAAGGTGGGATATCGGGGCGAGGGCGGTGTCCACCTGAAACTAAGCAAGCTGTCCTCTCGAGAAGGAGTTTTACCTTTCCGAAAGAAGATTAGGAGTAATCCATTAAGAGTGAAAAAGAGATGAAAGCAAGATTCCGACTTCCGCAAAAAGCAAGTACCCAATTGACTTCCTAAAGATAGGAAATGAGAAGCGGTCAATTCTTAACTCTTCAACTATTACGGATTAGCCCATTAACCGAAGACCGGAAATAGAATAGGAAAATCCCGGATTTTTTGATGTAAAAGTAGCAGCATTTCTTGATTGAATTCTTATTGCAACTAATTCCTCAATACCCGGTAATGCTCTTACTACAAGGAAGTTAGGGCAGCGGGCGGGCAGGAAGTTCGGTCAATCAGTCGCTCAATCCACCCGAGGCAAGGGATCAGAGGGAAGGGCCGGATAGTTATTGGCTAGACCCAATTTCAATAAAGGGGGTAAAGGGAAGGTAAGAAAGAGGAGTTGCTGGATCAGGCGATAGGAAAGAAAGATTAGTAAAGGCGCGTGTTAGCACTCCTGAAGAAAGGCTAAGTCAGCCGGTTAACAAGGTCCAGGGAAGGATAAAGTCTCAGGCATCTTATTGTGAAGAAAGGGCAAAACAAGTCTCAGGTAGAAAGGGAAAGGTATCCGTAAGATCTTACAAATTCTTATTCGAAGGGAACTCCGGTCAGGATTCTTTTCACCCCTAAAGGAAGAAAGAGAAGTCAATCTCAGGGAACTTCTAGTTTTTGCCTCGAAGGGAGAAGAGGGAAGAAGGTACTGAAAGTCTTTTTCTCGAAGAGGGAACTAAAGGTTGGCTCGCGAGAGACCCAATCTTGAGTGAAATAAATACCGCGACTTCGATCTTTTTCAATAACATCATCACGCAATAAATCAACAAATCCCAAACTCCCTTTCGCCTTCAAGTTTACCTACTACGGTACCGGAGTGAATATGATCTCCACCAGACATACGTAACGCTTTAGCTAGTACACGAATGACATTCCCTTCCCCGAAAGCCTAGAAGTAAGCCATAACTCTTAACGATGCAAGGAATAGCTATCGTTTCGTGCCCAAGTCCAAGCACGGGATTCGACTTACCAACTGATCCTAGTGGCTCTGGGTCAGGTCACGAACGGTATTCGATTGATTTGAGCTCTATCGTCCCATCCTCTAACTAAACTAGTCCACCGGCGAGGGTAGGCAACTCACTAAGTAGAGTCTAAAATGTTAGCAAGATCAGCTGCGCTATTGAAAGGCTCTTAGCTGCTTATCCGGGATTAGAAAAAGGCGTAACTGCTCTTGTCTCTTCTTTCAAATAAATTCCTCAAGTTGAAAGAGATATGATCGTCAAATAAATAGAATAGGGCTATCCCCTGCCATTTCAAATAACCGGTGTTAGGAATCGCTTTCATAAGAAGCAAGGGAAGGAGAAACTGTTCTTGCTTGAGTTGAATCAGTTTTATTTGACGTTAAAGAAGTAGTGTGGATCCCGGTGCAAGGGAAATTCCTGTAGGACAGATCCCAACATCCTCTGTGAAAGAAGCCGAGTCTGTAGCCTTAAATGAAACCATGTCTTTCGAAATGGGAATGGAATACAACGCCTTATCATTATCCAATTCTTATGCCAAAAAGCCCGACTTTCCTCCCCTGATTGGGTGGGGCTTTGGCTTAGGCTAGAATGGAATACGCACTTAGAGAGACTGGAGTAGGCAAAGGTAAGAAGCAAGGGAGGACCCGGAAATCGTAGACTTTATTTAAATCGATCCCACACCTGGCCTCAAGGCAGATGAAAGACCAGGCAAAAAAGTCAGATTGTCAACTAGGGCAATTGGCACAACCAGGCATCCCATTTATTCTGAGACGGCAAACGAATAACTTCTATTTTTCCTTTCCGCAAGATCTCATTAAGGGGGTGAGGAAGAAGGGATTGATCGACCGATCCGATCCTTCCAAGAGAAGAGATAGAGAACTCTTCCGGCCGGTTCAATAAATCTGCTCTTTTCCGTTCAAACAACTCACTTGAGGCGGCTACCTTTGTTTGTTTGATTGATCAGCAGACTCGTCCTCTGAATTCGGGTAAACAACCTTTCTCCTTCGATCCGCTTTTGGTATTAAGATCTGCTGCAACATCTATTTCTTTATCTAGCACTCGATGACCCGGGAGATGAAATAGCTCAGGCTTTTTCCTTGTTGAATCTTCCGTTCTGCTCCCCTTTTCTTCCTTTCAAAGGACGACGGAGAATTGAGCTATGGTACGGATCCAATAGGTTATTCTCGTTGGCCCATCTTCGCGCTGTTCCATTATTGTGTGGTCCAGTTCTCCGCATATGCAGCAGGTCCGATGGTTTGCAATTTCGCACTCCGGCTTTTGGTGAGTGGAGAAGGGCTGAATGTAGATCCATTCAAACCATTAGAGAGAATCGGCGGCGCGGTAAGTTCAGTACTCTTGGGCGACTCGATTTTTGAGAAAGTTCCTCTTGAAAGTCCTGCTTTGTAAGTGAAGCAAGTCAGGTTATTCGCTCTTTCTTTGTTTGAGTAGGCTTTTGGGCAGTTTAGCTCTAAAGGTCACCTTTGGATTCTTAAGTAGGGGGCACTCGGGATAGTTAAGTCAAGCTAGTTCAGTTATCGGTCGGTGGATCAGAGAATACATCTCCAGTTCTGGTAGTCGTTCCAGCGGCTTAGCTTAGATAAAACTCCTTTTGTTTCGAGCGTTTATAGGGCGTTTAGCGAGCTTAGATAATCAATAAATCTATCTCTTTCGGGAGAGCGGTACGACTATTTTAGGTTAGAGGAAGGTCGAAGAGATAATTGCTTTCCGGGCTAGTCGGGTAGGCAAGTGCGGGTGGCTTTGGTCAAAGTGAATGTCTTGTTTCGGTTAGCGGTTTCGGCCCTCCGGCACCGAAGTCAACTTTTTCTCTTGCGAGGCCAATTGGAGTAAGGGGAATGACAGATACAAGAATGCGACAAAAGGGACTTCCCTTTAAAATTGGACACCATCCATTGAATGGTCTCTCCCCAGTCCAGATTATACCAAGGCAAATTATACTGCAGAGGAGGCGCCATATACCTTCAGAGAAGGGGCATGAAAAGAAAAGGTGGTCATGGCTCTCGCCCTCGTTTCCACAAAGGACGCATCGAGTATCCCGGGAAAGACCAATGGAAGCCAAAATATCTCGAGTACTAAATTTCCTCCTAATGGCCAACCAAAGAATCACTGCATGTCTAGGGATCCCTTTGCTAAACCAGACAACCTTATGCCAATCCACCCTAGGGCCACGGGGGCGAACGCTTTCCCATGCGCTCTTTATAGAAAATATTCCATTGGGAGTCTCAGTCCAAAGAACCCTATTACCTTCACGTTTCAAATTTCCACGGGCTACCTCTCTCAACTTTAACAGCTTTCCCCAAGCCCAAGAACATACTCCTGGGCGCCTCATCTCCCAAAAATCTCTATGCCTGATGAGGTAGGATCTTACCCAGTTAGACCAGTTGGTCACCGTCTGAGCAAATGTGCCAGATGTGTTTGAGCATAGCCGCTCGGTTCCAAACCTCAAAATTTGGAATCCCAAGACCACCCTCCTGCTTAGGAAGACAAATACTCGCCCAGGCAACCTTTGCCCCACCATGGCTGAGGTCACTCCCCTTCCACAGGAAATTCCGAAGAACTTGCTCCACCTGCTTAATCACACTTTTAGGCAAAATGAACAAGGATGACCAGTAAGTCTGGATGGCAAAAAGAATGGAATTAATCAATTGCAACCTGCCTGTGTAAGACAATGCCCTACTCGCCCAACTTCTTGCCCAGGCAACTATTTTGTCCACCAGAACTACAATCCGTCTTCCTAAGCCTGGAGGAACCCCAAGGTATCTAACAGGAAGAGAACCCGCGCTATATCCAAGAATACTCAGAATTTGCTCCAGTTAAGTTTCTGAAATTCCACAGGAGAAAACATTGCTCTTCTCCGGATTGGGATAAAGCCCAGACAAGCCACTAAACCGGGATAAGCAGTCCTTTATCAAAGATACTGATCTAACCTCCCCTTTGTAGAAAATGAGGAGGTCATCCGCGAAACAGGGGTGTGTGATGCTCTCTTTCTGACATCTCCAATGGAACCGAAACTGCCCTTCATTAACCATGCCATTAAGCATTCCAGAAAAAGCCTCCATTACTAGTACGAAGAGGTAGGGCGACAAAGGATCACCTTGTCGAAGCCCCCTTTCCCCAGGGAAGAAACCATTTAGCTCACCATTAATACTAATGGAAAACCTGGTTGTAGAAATACACTCCCTGATCCACTGCAGCATGATCCCAGGAAAGCCAAGAGTACGCAAAGTAGCAATAAAAAAATCCCATCTAACTGTGTCATAGGCTTTCTGAAAGTCAACCTTAAGAGCACAGCGGGGAGAGCCAGAGTTCCTGTGATAGTTCCTCAAAAGCTCCTGGGCTAGCAGAATGTTGTCTCCAATTCTTCTACCTGGCACAAAGTTGCTTACCAGCAATCAAACTACTGCGCGAAAGCCCTTGCTTGTTTGGGAAAATGTAGAATAATAGATTTCCGCTCACCTCGTGTACCTATCTATTCCTCTTCCTCGAGCCGAGTAAGGTCTTGAAGAGCCTAGGCTAGTCCTCTCCTCTACCGGCGTTGACTCTCTCTTTCCTGTTCGTCTGAGATCCCGCTCGTTCCCGTCCTTCGCTTCAGGGCCTGTCCCTCGAGTACTCCATATCCGCTTACTTCACTGCCTTCCCGCTACCAGAAGACCCCCTCTTCCTCTTACTAAGCTTTTGAAGGACTCGGTTACCTACTTTTGAGGAAGCGATCCGGGAGTCTTCTTCGAAAAGTTTTCGCTCTCCTCTCTCTTTGCCCTAACACAGTAATGGGCCAAGCTTTCGCAAACCTATCTTTCACTTTATTGACTTCTAACTGAGAATTGTTTTCACTTCATATTATGCATATAGTTGAAGGCTTCTTTCTTTCTGAATCAAATGGGGAGTTAGTTGATCGAGAAAGTCTCGCCCAAAGTCAAGTGCTTTAAGCTGGTCTCCGATGCCTAATATCTTTGAGAACTGCTTTAGCTTTAGTAAGTAAGTTAGAATGGGATGAAAGTTCTCTTCTTTGTTCACAAAAGGAAGGAAATGGAGTCGAAAAGACAGTATAAAAGCTGGGCTCTTTTTCCTTCATTCTCCTTTGGGCGAGAACTGAGATAGCTTGATTATTGATAAGTCAAGGATGTGAGAACTACTGAATTGACAAATGAAGGAGGTTAAACGTACTGAATTGAAAGTTCAGCAAGGGGATCAGATTGAATGAGAAAGCGGATTTCGCACTCGAGAAAAGAGTCTACTTCAAAGAGAGGGAGGACTACGCTCTGCAAGTAGGCACCACTATTTATCATGTCATGTCAAGCCAGTCAAGTCAGTAGGGAGGGCGAAGGAAACCCGTCAATATGGGTATACAGACTCGAGAAAGCAAGAAAAGACATCTAAGGAAGATCGATAACTGAAGAGGAAGAAGCTGAACCAGAGGAACTCTTATTATGAGGAGTCTAGTCATAAGATAAGTATGGACCTGCACGAATCTTTCCAGGAAGTCATTAGCCAGAAAGTCAAAATAGAGGAGTACGCGCATCGGCGTCTCAAGGGTGGAGGTCAGGACTCATTGATTTAAGATTCCGCTTTGAACATTTCACAACTGATTCTTTAACAAGATTGTTTTAGGCTGAGTGCTGCCCGGGGGAATTTTCTTTGTTCATTGCAAGGTCACACATGAATGGAATTCGACTGAACTGCCAAAAGGTGTTCAACAGGAGGCGTGCCACCCCGGTTTTGAAGGGAAAGTTTCATCCACAAGACCAAACCGAAAAGTCGGGTCAAAAGAGAGAGTCAAAGGTGCAAGCAAGGAGGAATTGCAAAGTCAGGCTTCATTCTCAAGTCAAGGTGCAGTGCCCAGCACCGAGTGAAAGTTCCAAGGTCAAGGTTTTAAGAAGTAAAGTACCCCAAAAGGCGAGTTGTTCTTTCTCCGTGTGAGCATCCGTAAGTAAGCTCCGCTCTAAGGGAAGGCGACGGACATGCCGAGCTCCTGGAGAGCGTTCTGGTCTTGGTAGCAGTGCCCTGCCTCGTCTCGTCTCATGTCATTATCTGAACGGCTGGTTGCGCAAAGTGGTTCAGTGATGTGGTTCGCTTCGTTGGCCTTCTTTCTTTTCGATCTTCTTATACTACCCCCTTTTTCTGATCTATTGCCTCGACCTTTGCTATTTCATCTCCGGCTATTGAATCCGCTGGTATAGAAGAAGCTGCACATTCATCCGGTGTGCTAGAATAAATAGCATCGGAATGCTGCAATCCAAGTGTGAAAGAAGGAGCTGCAGATGAATCTGACTCTATCAATTCTACGGAAATCCCGTTTTTTCTTAACTAATCGAATTACGACGAAGAAGACCGAATCACGTGCTATCAATAAAGAAGAGGACTTATCTGAGATTGGCACGGGATTTGTAATAGGAGCAATTCCATAGCTACCTTTTCACCTTGCGGACAATTCTCTGGCCATCAAGACTAGTCTGCTGCCGCTGAAGTAGCAATGACTTTTGAATCGGGACTCCATTTAGTACCACCCCTGACCCCCAGTCTTACCTTGCGCCGGCTTAACTAAGACCTACTCCTCTCTTCCTAGCCCATCTTGCGTGGGCTCTAAAGGATTTAGGTTTCATCCAACCGGTTGCGGGCGATTTGTTGCCGCCTCTATCTAATAGCGGACGATTCGTATCAAGCGGAAAAGTCTCTATCACCTATCTGTGCACTAACTCCTGGGCAAAAGCCCCTGTCTCTGTAACAACAATAGTCAATTTCGCCACGGGAAAAAGCTTGAGTAAAGCAGTACGGATTTGAATCACCGCTACGGGCTTCTCCCGATCTTGATCCCACTCCTGGCTTCATGAGTTGAGTTTCCCACTTTCCTCGAAAGAAGAGAGGAGCAACTAGAACAAAAGAATCACATCGAGAGAAAGGAGCTAAAGACTGGGAATTCGCCAATAAGACTGGTGATTCTCCTATCTTTGCATGTGATTTTGCGAGCTAAGCGAACCCAAGCGAAGTACCTCACTCTTTCCTCGCTAAGCCAAAGCACCTAAGAGGTGTGAGCTCTCTGAGGTGTGAGCTATGAGTTCCTCTCTCTTGTTCCCTTGCCAGCTGGGAAGGCCAGAGCGAGGGATGATGTCGAGCACGAGGATGATATTCCAGTTCAGTCCCCGATGAGCAACCTAACTAAGATATCCTACTCTTCCCTTGCTTGAGCTATGAGCTCTCTGAGCCAATGCTCTTACTTCTTTGTTCTCATTGAGCAGTCTCCCTTTCTATAAGTTTCCCTACCGCTTGTTCGCCGAAGCCTTGTTAGCAATGCTAGTGACTTTCTATTTCTCTGAGCTACGAGTTCCTACTCCTATGCTTGTGCACCCAGAATGTCTTAGTAAGCGTCCTTAGCAGCTCTTGGTAGCTGGATGAGCCAATGCTTGCTATTGGAGTCCCTTATTATGCCTTAAGGTTCCCTAAGAGCATCTATGATAGCATCTAGGCTTCCTACTTTGCCATGAGTCTTCTGAGTCTCTGTTGCAGACTGCTCGGTGTAACTGGGGTGGTTCGGTAGGAGGATTGGATAACATCCCTCTTTGCTGGTCACCCATTCCAAGAGGCAACCCAAGCACCACACTCATTGTTGCTAGGTCACAGGTTCAGGATCCAGAACAAATAAATCCTCTTTCCGGAAGGTCGGAGCAGCCCCCGCAGAAGAGCAAACGTATCTCTTTCCGGTCTAAGGTAGGGTTGGGGAGGGTGGAGATCCCAGAATCGAATCATTCATTACGTTACTCAACGAGAGAAGAACAACATTGGTTGGCATAGTTCGAAGCGGATATTTAAGCTATCAATGCTAGGAATAAAGGAAGAAGCCTAAGCCCTTTAGCATTAGAAGGAGAATAAGATGAGAAAGGATACGGATAATCCGATTAAGATCAAGGAAAGAGAATCGGGATCGAGTTAGCACCTGCTTTCAGTCGAGCTTCTTTCCGGTAAGACATATCCAAAAGACCAGTTCCCTACCCTACTTTCCTGTGATGAAAGAAAAGGGCTTTATGCCCCGGTTTAGTACTCGTGGAAAAGAACCTTTGCTTCGGTCGAATTCGAATACCCCACTCCCTTTTTAGTTCTTTCAGAATCAAGATTTTATTGAGGAATCTCCTTGCTACGAATCTACTGAAGGAGAATCTTTGGTTTAGAGTTTAGAGGCTGAGTCTTGCCCCCAACCCTATGAGTCGAGCTTTCTTCAAACGTTGTGTCAGCATCTCCGAACCTTGGCGAAGAATCTTTCCTATCTGGCTCAAGATCCTCTTAGTCAATCCATTTGAAATGGAACTTCTAGCCACTGGGTCAACGTTAACTCCACAAAGATTTTCGAGTTAGCTTCTGCTTACCTGCATTAGAAGTAAAGTCTTGGTACCAGTTACATACTTTTCTACCGGACTGATTCGTTTTCATTTCCTATCCTCCCCACCCCAAGAGCTTCTCTCCTAAACTAACTGGATGACCTCCGTGCCGTGGAGGCGAAGTCAAGCTGGCAACCTCCCTTACCTTACTTTTAGTGCTTTTAGTCTCGCCAATGCCTTCAGTCGAGTTAAACTTTCCAGCTACTCTGTACTCTTCTCTTACAGATGAAGTTAGAGATTTCGCTTTACCAAACCTTCTTCCAGAAGTCAAAGATTTGACAACCCTAGTTAGATTGTTATATTGGAATACAATATACTTAGCTAGCTGTGTTTTAGTCCCTCCTAAACCCCTTCACTCCTCTAAACTTCCTATTCTTACCTACCCGCCTTCTTATGATCTAACTGCCTTTCTTCGACTAGTGCTATCAGTGCACTCCTTGCCTTAAGCCCAGATCCGTGCTCGGCTAACCTTCTTTCGCTTCGCCCCTCTTTCCCCTTAGTCGAGCATATTACACTAACCTTGTTAAGCTGGAATATAGGGATTCTTTTAGGCTTTCTTTGGGTTCAGTTAACCCCAACATAAGCCTGAAAGCATCAGGAGTCTTCCCACCGCTACTCTTATTCTTCCGTCACTCCGGGAATCAACTCCCAGCCAAGAAGTGAAGAGTGAGACTCCTGTCCTTTCCCTTTCTAATCTAAGAGCTTCTTCCCTCTCTTTAAGTTCCTAACCCGCATGAGAAAGCTTCTATTCTTTTCGTGTCGTGACTCGATTGAAGCCCTTCTTTCTTTGTAGCTATTCAAAGGGTATTAAATCAGGAGGTTCAGAAGCAGAAGGTAGGACTAGTCTGGGTATGAA